AAGTAATGTCACTCGATTATTATCAAACTGACTGCAATCTTTTTCTGTCCGTGAGGATCCCGCCAGAGCCAGAGCGCCTTCTACTTCTAATAGTAATAATAGTAATAGGCCATGAACTAGATCAGAATCATTCTCAACGAATCCATAAGAAGTGATCCAATTTTTTTCATCGTGTCTGGATGAAGACCAAAGATCTTGAGCGACCGATCCGGCAGAACAACTCAAAAGATAAAGAAGTATCGTTAATTTCTTCATGCTCGTTCCAAGTTCGAAGTACCATTTGTACAAATAAGAATCCCCTCCCTTACATGATTTCTTCTTCATATAGATAGATATAGGATCTATGGGGCAATTACTTAGAAGTACATTTTGTGCAACAGCCCTTCCTATCTGATAGAAAAGGATCCCATGATCCTGAACCGATCTTATCTGAGATCGAAAATCCCAAGTTTTTCTATGAAGAGCTGATCTAATTGTATTAGTTTCTATAATGGATTTCTTCTGTGTAATACTAATTGATAGGGCCTCATTGATAAGTGCTACAAGATCTCGCGCATTGGAACCCATGGTTATGGACCCGAATCCGTTAGTATGGAACATCTTCTTTTCCAAGTGAAATCCCCTAGTATATGAAAGAATGAAAAAGTGCTTTCGTTGTTGTGGAAGAAGAAGCCTTCGTATCTTAATGCATGTATTTAATTTATTCGGAGCTATTAGAGCGGGATCCACTTTTTGGGGAATATGAGTCGAAGCAATAACAAGAATCTTTCCAGTGGAACATCTTTCACAATCCCTGGAGAGATAGTTCTCTAATAGACCGAGGGATAAGTAATTCGACTCATTCACATGCAGATCATGAATGTTTGGAATCCATATTATGCAAGGAGACATTGCTTTTGCTAATTCGAATTGAAGGGTGATATCAAATCGGTCTATTTTCGGCGTCATATACATAGTTAGCACATTCGTCATAGTTAGCAGCTCCGTATCAATATCAAGGTCATCATCACTATCATCAATATCGATATCGTCACTATCATCAATATCGATATCGTCACTATCATCAATATCGATATCATCAATAAGATAACCTTTAGGCTTGTCATTCAGGAACTTGTTCGGAAATACCGTAATGAAAGGAACATAGGAGTTTGTCGCTAGGTATTTGACCAAACAGGATCGTCCAGTTCCTATAGAACCTATCACTAAAATACCTCTAGAAGGGGATAGGGCTAAGCGGAGCGAAAAGGGTTTTCCATGAGGAGATGGGGAATGAAAACTATTAGCCCCACACGAGGTTTGTGAATAAGTGATTGTCTGATAATGAGCAAGGAAGATCCGTCTTTCTGCTAAACAGGATCTATTGAACTCATAATTCATTAGATCCTTTTGATGAATGTCAACTAAGTATCGTAAGGAAATTGATCCCGGTTGTTCAATCATTTGATAACCAGAGTCATTCTTTGATAAATGATCACTATGAGTCAGACTCAATAGAATTTGATCAATCCTTTTTTCTGTCGTTAAGGTGGAGAACTGAACCAAGAATTCTCTTTCTTCATCATCAATCGAATCACTGTTCGCGACCCAGAATTCTATTTTCTCATCAATCCAATCACCGTTCACGTTTTTTCTTTTTCTTATCAATGAATAGATCTCTTTACTTGTACGACTTAGATGTCTCGTATTTCTCGAAAAAATGATTCGATTGAGGGGATTTGGTATGATACTTACAAGATCGATGAGATTGATCTTCCAATATTTCTTCTTAGAACGTATTGATTTGACCCCATAAGCGGGACCACCACCCAATAGCATGTTGCCACCAGAAGCAGAACCCCGTATTTCTTCCAGAGAATCTCCTAATTGTTCCAGAATAACTAGAAAGAGATTCTTTAACCAGAAAGAATTCAGTTCAGATGTAGGATACCTATCCAGAAGTTTTCGAAATTCCATCATGTATGATGGAATCATCAAAGATTTGATCTTTTCTAACTCTGTCTGTAACTCACTAGAGGCTCGGGAAACAAAGAGAAGATGTATACGAACGAGATATCCAGCAACAAGAAGAAGGAAAAAGATTGAATAGAGGAACTCCCGAGCATTTGTTGATCTAAGATGTGCCCATATCAATGGAACGGGTGACTCATTATTTCGATGAATCATTTCTTCGGCCAGAAGAAGATTCTGTAAACATTGACTCGAAATCTCACTTATCAGAGTCCATTGTGGAAGAATCTTCTGAGGAATTGGCCGTGATATATCTGATCCATGCATCATATCATGAAAAATGGATACAAATTTTTGACTGCTACTTAGTATCGGCAATGGGCCTGAAAGAGTATCTAAAAGGGTGAAATTGAGATATTTGCACCCTGTCGAAGTAAGGAACCATGGCATATATGTTTGGAACAGATTCCATTTTGAGAGATTTGAAAAAGCACTATCTCGTTGAAAGGTTCTATACATCTGCCCTTTCTCAACGCATTTCTTTAGACAA